TAGAAACTTATTATTATACGAGATTATACGAAAATGAATCCTTCCTAGGAGGGAACAAATATTTCTCTTTTCGATGAGAGTTTGTACACAACATGGGAGAAACCTATCTTCTATTTATAATAATTGAAGAAAAAGTTCCATCATATATAGTGAATTGATACTCCCGACTCCCACAAAATCATTTCTTTCGTTCAATAGTTACTCGTTATTAGTTAATAATCCTAGTGATTGGATCTATATGCGTATTCCGATAGGAAATGAAATAGTAAAATGATTTTTCGTCGAATGACTATTCATTTATTGTATTTTCAAATAGGGGGCAGGAAGGATCTATGGGAAAATGGTGGTTCAATTCAATGTTGTCTAACGAGGAGTTAGAACACAGGTGTGGGCTAGGTAAATCAATGGACAGTCTTGGTCGTCCTGTTGGAAATACCAGTGGAAGTGAAGATCCTATTCTAAATGATACGAATAAAAACAATCATAATCATGGTTGGCGCGAAAGTAATAGTTGCAGTAATGTTGATCATTTTTTCGGTGTCAGGGACATTTGGAGTTTCATCTCTGATGACACTTTTTTAGTTAGGGATAGTAATGGTAACAGTTATTCCGTATATTTTGATATTGAAAATCGGGTTTTTGAGATTGACAACGATAGTTCTTTTCTGAGTGAACTAGAAACTGCTTTTTCTAGTTATCTGAATAGCGGGTCTAAGAGTGACAATCGCTACTATGATCATTATATGTATGATACTACGTATAGTTGGAATAATCACATTAATAGTTGCATTGATAGTTATCTTCGTTCTGAAATCAGTATTGATAAGTACATTTCGAGTGGTAGCGACAATCACATTTACAGTTATATTTATAGTTACATTTGTAGTGGTGAAAGTGTAAGTGATAGTGACAGGGGGAGTTCTAGTATAAGAACTGGCGGTAATGGCAGTGATTTCAATATAAGAGGAAGATCTAATGATTTCGATGGAAATAAAAAATACAGACATTTATGGGTTCAATGCGAAAATTGTTATGGATTAAATTATAAGAAATTTTTTAGGTCAAAAATGAATATTTGTGAACAATGTGGATATCATTTGAAAATGGGTAGTTCAGATAGAATCGAACTTTCGGTTGATTCGGGCACTTGGGATCCTATGGACGAAGACATGGTCTCTATTGACCCCATTGAATTTCACTCGGAAGAGGAACCTTATAGAGATCGTATCAATTCGTATCAAAGAAAGACAGGTTTAACTGAGGCTGTTCAAACAGGCATAGGTCAACTAAATGGGATTCCCATAGCCATTGGGGTTATGGATTTTCAGTTCATGGGGGGTAGTATGGGATCCGTAGTAGGCGAGAAAATCACCCGGTTGATCGAATATGCTGCTAATAGATCTCTACCTGTTATTATGGTGTGTGCTTCTGGAGGAGCACGCATGCAAGAAGGAAGTTTGAGTTTGATGCAAATGGCTAAAATATCTTCCGCTTTATATGATTATCAATTCAATAAAAAGTTATTCTATGTATCAATCCTTACATCTCCTACAACCGGCGGAGTAACGGCCAGTTTTGGTATGTTGGGAGATATTATTATTGCTGAACCCAATGCCTACATTGCATTTGCGGGGAAAAGAGTAATTGAACAAACATTGAATAAGACAGTACCTGACGGTTCACAAGCAGCTGAGTATTTATTCCATAAGGGCTTATTTGATCCAATCGTACCACGTAATCCTTTAAAAGGTGTTCTGAGTGAATTATTTCAGCTACACGGTTTCTTTCCCTTGAATCAAAATTCAAGTAGAGCGCTAGGCTCAGTTATTTGTAGCGAACTTTAGTTCATCGGAATCAAAGTCAAAATAAGAAGAGTGGAGTTTTCTTTGGTAACATAAGTTCTATAGGAAGTTTCGGATAATGACTTTTTTTGATGCAGATTTTTTATCCTACCCCTATTCATGATTAGTAATCAGGAACCCCCTATCAGGAGGAAAAGAGTGAATTCTTCCTTCCGCGGAATGGACTTGGGAAAAAAAATCAAAAGAATTTCATGTTCCCTTCTTTCATATTAATATATATCGTATTAATATATATAGAATAATTCAAATCTATAAGGGAAGTGTTGCATATTTTTATATCTCCCGAGGACCTACACTTTTGACTATGAATTCCTGTTGGATCGGATTCTAACAAATCCTTAGGAAACTCGTAAGAAACTCTTTATTAGAAAATAAGGGCGGTAGAACAAGAATAATAAAGCGGATTATCATCCATCTATTTCTTGTAGAAAGGTGAATAGATACGCTTATTTAGCTCTACATTCCTTGCACTTATTATATACTTAATAATACTTATAATAGATATACTTATCATAAGATAAAATATCTTTATAACAGGTACAAATATTAAATCGAGGCACCCATTCTATGACAGATTTCAATTTACCCTCTATTTTTGTGCCTTTAGTGGGCTTAGTGTTTCCAGCAATTGCAATGGCTTCTTTATCTCTTCATGTTCAAAAAAACAAGATTGTTTAGACCTGATAGGACAAAATTTCATCAATTTATTTCAACACTTGGACTTGGATCATAATAGGGATATCCATTTAGTGGAATATGATACGACATGTGGCTCCCTCCGGGCACAAATAAAAAAGTGATTATACATGCGGATACATTATATATGGATAAATGCATGTATATGGGGGGATAGCTGTTTTAAAATGGATCAGAGCGGATATCTGAAATAGAAAGTTAACGTATCTATATTATGTAGATATACATAGTGGTGGTATTATACGAAGGGGATGTTATTATTTTATATCTAACCAATTTGATGAATTACTCCTAATAGTTCGCGTCATAATAGTGCTAGTTGATGAGAGTTACTTCGGGAGCAAAATAAAAAAAGTAAAATCAAATTCATTTGGCTTATTCTCTTCTCTCAATTCCAATAGGATGCAACTGGATCTAGTATGAACTATCGATCAGAACGTATATGGATAGAACTTATAACGGGATCTCGAAAAACAAGTAATTTCTGCTGGGCCTGTATCCTTTTTTTAGGTTCACTAGGATTCCTATTGGTTGGAACTTCCAGTTATCTTGGTAGGAATCTGATATCTTTATTCCCGTCTCAGCAAATCCTTTTTTTTCCCCAAGGAATCGTGATGTCTTTCTATGGGATCGCAGGTCTGTTCATTAGTTCCTATTTGTGGTGCACAATTTCGTGGAATGTAGGTAGCGGTTATGATCGATTCGATAGAAAAGAAGGAATAGTGTGTATTTTTCGTTGGGGATTTCCTGGAATAAATCGTCGCATCTTCCTTCGATTCCTTATGAGAGAGATTCAATCGATCAGAATGGAAGTTAAAGAGGGTCTTTATCCTCGACGTGTCCTTTATATGGAAATCAGAGGCCAGGGCGCCATTCCCTTGACCCGTACTGACGAAAATTTGACTCCACGAGAAATTGAACAAAAAGCTGCTGAATTGGCCTATTTCTTGCGCGTGCCAATTGAAGTATTTTGAAATGAAGGGAATTAATGCTTTCTCAGCATGAGGGAAGGGACCCAGGAACCCCCTTTTAAATATAACTGAAGCTTCTTCGGAACGTTCATTCGAGCAAAACATGTTAGATTCTATTTCCCCCGTTCCGTTGGTAATCCTTCTGTGGCCCATAGAATAAAGCAGGCGGACGTATACGGAACAACCATAATAAGAAGCAATTTTGATCGACCAAAACTCCTTTTTCTCCATATAGAACTCAATTCTACTAGTAACAAGTCTAATAAGTATGTATTCATCACACATATCAGAGCATTTCGGAATACATAATTTCTCTTTTTAGGGCCAATACTTTGGATTAATACATTAGATACAGATGTATCATATCTCGTTAATTATCTTTCTTTTGTCAATCGATGTTTCTTTTTTGATCCTTTCTTTAGCTCCTGGATAACCAAACGTTTAGATCTCTCATAACTATCCAATTTCTCTCTCGTTTTGTCACCTATTTCGGATTTCATCATTAATATTTTTCAGAAATATCCCCTCAATTATTCCTGGGTCGTGGGTAGCCAGTGAAAATTTCGAAAAAATAATTGAGGGGAGTTCTTTCGTCTCGAAATCAAAATAATATTCATTATTTCAAGCGGTTCTTTTGGGCATTCATCGAAAGAACAAATGAAGATAGAATTGGTTCGAATTTGACCAACTGAGATATCTGGGAAAAGTATTTGATTATTTCTTCATTCGAAACGGGCCCTTATTCTATTTCTATTTCTATATTCTTTCTAGATCCAAGGACTAAACAATTCAAAAAAAAAAAAAGGAATAGATCCATAGGTTCCATACCTTGTTATAGAACTCATGCTTCATAGAAATATCGGATCAGATAGAGTCGGCGACTGAAGCGGGTTCATTAACAATTCACAGATGAAAAGTGTCAAAAAAGAAAGCATTGACTCCCCTCCCGTATCTTGCATCTATAGTCTTTTTGCCCTGGTGGATCTCTCTCTCATTTAATAAAAGTCTGGAACCTTGGGTTACTAATTGGTGGAATACCGGACAATCCGAAACTTTTTTGAATGATATTCAAGAAAAGAACGTTCTAGAAAGATTCATAGAATTAGAACAACTATTCCTGTTGGATGAAATGATAAAAGAGTACCCGGAGACACAGATACAAAAGCTTCGTATAGGAATCCACAAAGAGACGATGCAATTGGTCAAAATGCACAACGAAGATCATATCCATATCATTTTGGATTTCTCGACAAATATAATCTGTTTTGCTATTCTAAGTGGTTATTCTATTCTGGGTAATGAAGAACTTGTCATTCTGAATTCTTGGGTTCAGGAATTCCTCTATAACTTAAGCGACACAATAAAGGCTTTTTCTATTCTTTTATTAACTGATTTATGTATCGGATTCCACTCACCCCGGGGGTGGGAACTAATGATTGGTTCGGTCTACAAAGATTTTGGATTTGCTCAT